ATTTGTTTCGGATTCGAAACGAAAACCTGGTAAGGGATCAATCTGATAAGTTGCTTTCTAATTCTAATAATGAGAGTCTTTTTTTAACAAAGTTACATGACATAGTTCTTAGTTCTTTTGATTAGTTGACTCCAAGAGTTGCTCAAAAAATGGGTTGATTAGAAATCGTGGGATTTTTAGATGTCACAGACAATGAGTCGATTTCCTTGTCTACCCCTCTTCCTTTATCTTTCTTAGTTATATCTATAATGTAATAAATGTAATGATTGAGGAATAAATGGGACTTATTCTTTCAATTGGTATTTGTTCTTATTTTTGCTCCTATCTTTCACAAAAAAATGTAAACTTAGGTAAGTGCTTTCAAAATATATGTATAAAAAAACATATTTGATTTAGCTCCTTCATGCCTACTCTAACTAGTTATTTCGGTTTTCTACTAGCAGCTTTAACTATAACCTCGGCTCTATTTATTGGTCTGAGCAAGATACGACTTATTTGAAATAAATTGAATCAACAATTCATAATCATAAAAAGAAATCTTTCTGTAGGATTTCGTGTATTTTGGAAGTTCTTTTTTTTTTAGCTCTTTATCGCGAAATTTTTCCGATTTCGGTTATTGATATTTATGGACAATTAGGATTAATATTTAGGGATAGATATTACCCCCCCCTTTTTTTTCCTTTCAAACAAATTGAAATGATTGAAGTACTTCTATTTGGAATCGTCTTAGGTTTGATTCCTATTACTTTGGCTGGGTTATTTGTAACTGCATATTTACAATACAGGCGTGGTGATCAGTTGGACCTTTGATTAGTTAACAACTCTTTTTTGATTGACCTCCTTTAAGGCACAGGAGGTCAATTTTTGATTCTTCTTCAAAAGGGCGAAGTTTTTTTCACTCTAATTAGAACAAACAAGAAGGAAACCACGCCCTGTAGGATTTGAACCTACGACATCGGGTTTTGGAGACCCGCGTTCTACCGAGCTGAACTAAGAGCGCTTTCTTATCACAGATAGTAAATAATAAAGGGGATTACTTTTGTAATCCACTCCTGCCTGCGTATCACATATATATATAAGTATTGCCGATATAGATATTGTTAGAATTGTATATGTGTTATATGTATATATGTATATATAGTATGTATATATAGTATTATATGCTACTAGAATATGATTCATTATTATATAATGAAATAAAAATCAATAATCAATAAGATATATATTAATTGTATAGTATTATTAAGAATTAAGAATAAAATTCTTAATACTATTCTCAAAATGACAGATTATGTATGTCCAATTTGAATCGATTTCGGCGATCTCAATCAATTCGTCTTTACTTCTCAGAGGAAAAGTAATAGGTAGGGATGACAGGATTTGAACCCGTGACATTTTGTACCCAAAACAAACGCGCTACCAAGCTGCGCTACATCCCTTTTAATAGGTTTACAGTGTTATTGTAAATAATCCTTTTCTTTTTTTCCACATCGTTCTTTATCATATTTAGATACAGAACAGAATAGATCTTGCCGTTTTTTTTTCATATCATATATGATATAATATAAAAGTGTTTGAATACATATACGCTGTAAAGTAAAAAAAGCTTTTAGGGAATGCTCAGTAGGAAAGATGCATCTTTTTTAACTTAAAATAAAGGTAGCAAATCTTCTCTACCAGACAGGTATACATTGAAATTTGCCTTAGGAATTTCATGTACAAATACAAGTGGTTTTTCTTTTGAAATACATATGCATCTGATCATCTATCAAATATGTATTATTCTTATGTGTTACAATATAGAACTAAAAAAAAAGAAGGAGGATTTTCAATGCGAGATCTAAAAACATATCTCTCCGTGGCACCGGTACTAAGTACTTTATGGTTCGGATCTTTAGCAGGTCTATTGATAGAAATCAATCGTTTTTTCCCGGATGCGTTAACATTCCCCTTTTTTTCATTCTAGTTATTGACATGGTAGGGGGGTAACAAAGATTAGAGATAGAATTAACTACCTGTGACTAATCCCCCGCCCTTTCTCCCTTTGACCTTATATTCGAAAAGGGAGAAAGAAAATTGGAATTTTTCATTCGAGCTTGAGCACAAGCTTTGTTGAGCTTGAATCCAATCCAATCCAATTTTTTATTTAAAAATGAATATAGGGCGAACGGAGAAATTAAAATATGGGTCTAGGACAAAAGTATCATACACGAGACTTAAATGAAATACTGTACTGTGATTAGAAATAGAGTTATAAATCCTTGGATTATGTCTATTATATTATACTATAACTGAATTCTATTCTATTTACTATTAATATTTTGTGAATATTGCCTATTCCTCTAGTTACTGCGACGAACTCTTTTAAAGTGTATTTTGCGTTAGCAATTTCTATTTTTTTCTTTCTCTCCGCTTCAGGTCGAAAATAAAAGAGTTGCTTGAATAAAAAATTAACACAAAAAGGGGGGTTCATGGCCAAGGGTAAAGATGTCCGAGTAAGCGTTATTTTGGAATGTATTAGTTGTGTACGAAAAAATGTTAATAAGGAATCAAGGGGTATTTCCCGGTATATTACTCAAAAGAATCGACACAACACACCTAGTCGATTGGAATTGAAAAAATTCTGTCCCTATTGTTACAAGCATACAATTCATGGAGAGATAAAAAAATAGACCGAACCGAACGTCTGTATATCACCTTTTGAGGGTTGAAGGAAGAGGTCTAAATTTAATAAACAGACATTTTATTCTATGCAATAGATAATAATTCGAATATCTAATATATATAGAAAAATATTCTATTAGCAATAAAAAAAGTAAAAAAGAATAAAAAAAAGGATTCCGAACTAGAAGCTATATTAAATTTAGAATATAATAATATAATATATAAAAATCAATCAACAATATATAACTATAACTAAATATAACTAAAGAGAAATATAAAAAAACAAATTCAAATTAAAGAAAAGAAAAAAAGCAAATCCTATTTTGGTCGGATCTAAAAAAACGAATTAGAAATAGGATTTTCGGCAGAATATTTTTTATATAATATATAATAAGGAATAAATAAACTAAACAAACATGGATAAATCCAAGCGATCTTTCCTTAAATCTAAGCGGCCTTTTCGTAGGCGCTTGCCCCCCCTTCAACCGGGGGACCGAATTGATTATAGAAACATGAGTTTAATTAGTCGATTTATTAGTGAACAGGGAAAAATATTATCTAGGCGCGTTAATAGATTGACTCTGAAACAACAACGATTAATTACTATTGCTATAAAACAAGCTCGTATTCTATCTTTGTTACCCTTTCTGAATAATGAGAAACAATTTGAAAAAGCCAAGTCGGCCGTTAGAACTACGGGTTTTCGAACAAAAAAACAATAGGTTTACTCTTTATTTTTCTTTTTTTCAATTGATGTTTTACTAGAAAAGTCCGGATTTTCGGATTTTTTTGTTGTCTCGTAAGAAAAATCGAGGAAGAAGCAATCTTTTTTTTATTGAATGCCTTTGTTCATTTTGACTACTTTATTGTAATTGTATTTTACATTTTATTTTATCGGACTCATTTTGATTCTATCTTCCCGGAGTTCCTTCTCCGGGGTATTTTGTTTAAATAATTTCAGGTGCTTCTTTCCAATCTTCGATCTCATCGGAAATACTATAAAGACAATTCTTATTTAATATAGCTATTTGTGCGAGTATTTTGCGATTAAGAATCAACTGTCTCGTGTACAGATCGTTTATAAATTTACTATAACTATAGTATACACCCCTTTCTGTTTCGCGAATTGCTGCGTTTATCCGTGTAATCCACAACCGACGAAAATCCCTCTTTTTCTTATCTCTATCTCGATGAGCCGAAAACAAGGCTCTTATTTTCTGTTGAGCAATAATGCGAATAGTTTTGGAATGAGCCCCTCGAAAGCTTGATACAAATAAACGCATTTTTTTTCTACGTCTCCGAGCTATATACCCTCGTCTAACTCTGGTCATTGAATAAATGAAACTTTGTTAAATAACTAATTGATTTTCTTTCTCTTTGAGTTATTTTTTATTTCCTCGCTGGTAATAACAAAACGGATTTTTCCGATGTATAAAAAGAATTCCAATGGCTTTTGCTACTCTAACCTTCCCGACCACGATTTTTATTTTTTTGCGGCATTGCGCCCCAACCCAAAATGAAATAAGAAATTGGATTGATACTACCCAAAGAAAAACGTATTCAATCTAGATAAATAAGGAAATAGTGGGTTCCTTCGTTTCTATGGTTACTTCTTAAACGGTGAGGTCCTCTCTATACACCGGAGCCCTTTACTTCGTTTAGTCAACGTTATTGGTAACTTGTACAATTCAAAATCTTTGGCTCTACCCATGAATTATCCAGTAATAGGTCTTTCACAACGAGATTCACCTATACAGTAACGGTATTTCATTTGGAAGGTTTGCTGGATAGCTGACCCTGTTAGTCCGTTTTGCAAAAATGGGAGCAATTTTTTTTAAGAATACTTTCCCGCTTAATGTATAGCACTTGCTACCAATGGGAAGTTGCTTCTCATCTTAAATCGAGCTGGTTGGGGTTACACCAAGAGAAACCATAAATTTCATACGCAATAGATGGATATGATAGATCTTTTTTCGATAGTGGACGTAGTTCTTCCATTTTCTCCTATTCGTTGGTAATGATCCTTGATACTGTAAAATTGATTTCTTTTGTTGGCCCAGCCCATAATCTGAACGAGTCGCACATACACCCTAGTACATGTTCCTCGGCGCTGAGGACATCCCCGAAGAGCGGGGGATTTCGTGACGTTTCGGATTGGCTGTCTTGTGTTTCTAATAAGCTGTTTAATAGTTGGCATGCTGAATCATTTACATAAGGGACTGGTTTAGATCAATCCTAACCTGATAATTATGAATTTTTTCTAGTTATAAGTTGTATAGAATATTCCCCAGTCAAGTAAAAAGAAAAAATATCAATTTGCGAATTTGCTTACTTCTACTCTTTCCATTTTTATTTCTTTACTACTTTTACTCCTTCCTTCGCTACAAGATCAATAATTCCGTGAGCTTGGGCTTCTCTTGCTGACATAAAAACATCCCTTTCCAGGTCTTCGGTTAGAACCCAAAAGGGTTGGCCTGTTCGTTGTGCATATACCTTTGTGAGGGTTTCTCGCAGAGCCAATAGTTCTTCCGCTTCCATCATACACTCTCCCGTCGATCCCTCATGAAAAGCACTAGCAGGTTGATGAATCATTACCCTGATGATATAACAAAAGGGGGTTCTTCTATCTCGCATGATGCGTCGAAGACAAAAGAAAAGATAGCGAATAACAATAAACTTGAACAACCGTACGTGCATCTTTTGCGCATTGCATACGGCTCGACAATGAAATTTACTTTTCTCTTCCATCGAAGAAAACTAGAATCGCTCAGATTCAGATCAGTAAATCGTCCAATTACCACCCTTCTTTTCGTGAGTTCAAAATACTACGATGGCTCCGTTGCTTTATAAATTCGTTTCGTTCATTTCGTCTGTAATTCAGCAATCCCAAAGTTTCTTTTTGATTTTAAATAAGGAATTTTTTTCGTACTCTTTCAAACATAAATATTGTTAGTTTAGGATTAAGAGTCTTTTGGTATAAAAATAAAAAAGTTTGTGACGCTGAAATGGACTCCGGATAAATAAAAAAATCGGGAATACCTTTTATCTCATACTCCTCTCTCGATACATAATCTAATGTTTTGAAAAAAAAAACGAACAAAATTTTGCATATCGAATTCAAAGTGCCATGCTATTTTGACTCATAATATATATTGATATGATATTTTTTATGGTGAAGGCATAATCTTTTTTTCTCAAATAAAAAACTCATTGGCGCCAAAGCCAAGCGTGAGGGAATGCAAAACGTTTGGTAATTTCTCCTCCGACCAGGATAAAAGATCCCATTGAAGCGGCTATTCCCATGCATATTGTATGTATCTCTGGTAGCACAAGTTGCATAGCATCAAAAATAGCTATTCCGGGTAATACCCACCCGCCAGGACAATTTATAAACATATACAAATCCTGGGTCTGATCCTCTATACTGAGATATACGATAAGACCAACAAGGTAATTCGAGACCTCGGTCGTAATCTCTTGGGTTAAAAAAATTAATCTTGCTCGATAAAGTCGGTTGATTAGGGTAAAATTGTATCCCTTAGGAACCGTACAGGCACCTTTTGATGCATACGGTTCAAAAAATGTGAAAAAGAAAAAATCAATGTGTAGATTATTGTCCTCTTCTTTTTGGATAGCAGTTTCTAATTTCTAATGAGGGGGTTTGTCTTCTATTTTTAAAGAAATATGAGTTTTTCTTCCTCATTTCCTTATTTCTACTATAACTAACTAGAACTAACTATAAATAGATAACTATACAATAACTATATAGAACAAAAGAATCATAAACATATAAATAATGTAAAATTACATACATATAATATAAAGTAAAATTTTTTATTGAATACAATCATAAAAAAAAGAGTTATAGTTAAAGAGATAATATTAGTTTTAGTTATAGTAAGAGTAAACTTTTCGAACTAACTGTTCGTTGATTTATTGTTTCATCGAGATTAAATGCAAACCACGATGTTATTTTCTTGTTCTTGAAGGGGCCTCTTCTCTTTAATTCTTTTAGGTTTATGCTCTACTCCGGGTAAAAATCTGCTCGAGTTTTTTTTTGCACATATAGGGCAAATGCTTCTAATACCGCTTCTTTTTGTTTTGATAAGATTTCCTTTTTTCATTCGACTCATGCCTTTGCCAAAAAAAATAGGATATTCAACATATTGAATTCATCTATTCTATTCGAGTAATTAGGGTTCAGTTGCTTTATTCCTTTTAGCATTTTGAAATAGGAATAATTTTGAATACAATACAAGCAGTAATTATCGATATATTCTCAATTGGGATTTGTTTAAACGGAGCCTGTATACTTCATGTCATTTTATTGGTTTAACCACGCCAACCCTAAATTATTCTAAATTAATACTATTAGTCTAATCTAAATCCCCCTACAAATGGATCTAGTTGAACTTCACGCTCTGAATTTTAGATGATTAACTCAATCTTTATTGGGCGAAGGGAGGGATATCTTGATCGGGGAAGAGAACGGGGAAAGCCCATATGACCCACTATATCTGACAAGCCGCACTATATGTCAATCCAAGTTTCGTCTTCGTCTCCCGGGATTCGAAAGGGTACTTTTGGAACACCAATAGGCATTAACTGAAAGAAAAAAGAATTAAGTACTATATTTCACTTTGATATGGAAACGTGATAATCGGGTTAGTCGCTTCATAATATCAACATTTATATTAAAGGTTGATATTCTTTATTTTATCATATATTCTGTCTAGAATACATTAGAAAAGATCAGAAAAAGCGATAGAATGACTAAAGTATAATTCTTGAGACTAGAGCCTTTCAACGACGAACAAATATGGGGGCATTTGCTCATATAAAAAGGTATCAACCCCCATTGCATATTGGTACTTATCGGGTATAGAATAGATCTGCTTCTCTTTGTTCCTACAAACATAATTGTTTTATTATTACCAATAGAATAGAACAAACATTAAACCTTGCTCCGAGATAATTCACTGAACAGAATAGGGGCCCGTTGAGAGTCATAGTATTTTCCAATGCAATAAAGTTACATAGTATCTATTTTTTTGATAAAGGGGTATTTCCATGGGTTTGCCTTGGTATCGTGTTCATACCGTTGTATTGAATGATCCTGGTCGGTTGATTTCTGTCCATATAATGCATACGGCTCTGGTTGCCGGTTGGGCCGGTTCGATGGCTCTATATGAATTAGCGGTTTTTGATCCCTCTGATCCCGTTCTTGATCCAATGTGGAGACAGGGTATGTTCGTTATACCCTTCATGACTCGTTTAGGAATAACAAATTCCTGGGGCGGTTGGAGTATTACAGGGGGTACAGTAACGGATCCCGGTATTTGGAGTTATGAGGGTGTGGCGGGAGCACATATTGTGTTTTCTGGCTTGTGCTTTTTGGCAGCTATTTGGCATTGGGTGTATTGGGATCTAGAAATCTTTTCTGATGAACGCACAGGAAAACCTTCATTAGATTTGCCTAAGATTTTTGGAATTCATTTATTTCTTTCCGGGGTGGCTTGTTTTGGTTTTGGCGCATTTCATGTAACAGGCTTGTACGGTCCTGGAATATGGGTGTCTGATCCTTATGGACTAACTGGAAAAGTCCAGCCAGTAAATCCCGCATGGGGCGTAGAAGGTTTTGATCCTTTTGTTCCAGGTGGAATAGCCTCTCATCATATTGCAGCGGGGACACTGGGCATATTGGCGGGCCTATTCCATCTTAGTGTACGACCGCCCCAACGTCTATACAAAGGATTACGTATGGGTAATATTGAAACCGTACTTTCCAGCAGTATCGCTGCTGTCTTTTTTGCAGCTTTTGTAGTTGCCGGAACTATGTGGTATGGTTCAGCAACTACTCCGATCGAATTATTTGGCCCCACTCGTTATCAATGGGATCAGGGATACTTTCAGCAAGAAATATATCGAAGAGTTAGTGCTGGGCTGGCCGAAAATAAAAGTTTATCAGAAACTTGGTCGAAAATTCCTGAGAAATTAGCCTTTTATGATTACATTGGCAATAATCCGGCAAAGGGGGGATTATTCAGGGCGGGTTCCATGGACAATGGGGATGGAATAGCTGTTGGGTGGTTAGGACACCCAATATTTAGAGATAAAGACGGGCGCGAGCTCTTTGTACGTCGTATGCCTACTTTTTTTGAAACATTTCCGGTCGTTTTGATAGATGGAGATGGAATTGTTAGAGCCGATGTTCCTTTTCGAAGAGCAGAATCAAAATATAGCGTAGAACAAGTAGGTGTAACTGTTGAGTTCTACGGCGGCGAACTCAATGGCGTCAGTTATAGCGATCCTGCTACTGTCAAAAAATATGCTAGACGCGCTCAATTGGGTGAAATTTTTGAATTAGATCGTGCTACTTTGAAATCAGATGGTGTTTTTCGTAGTAGTCCAAGAGGTTGGTTTACTTTTGGACATGCTTCTTTTGCGTTGCTCTTCTTCTTCGGACATATTTGGCATGGGGCTAGAACCTTGTTCAGAGATGTTTTTGCTGGTATTGATCCAGATTTAGATTCTCAAGTTGAATTTGGAACATTCCAAAAACTGGGGGATCCTACTACAAGAAGACAAGCAGTCTGATACAAGATTTCTTTCGTATTTTGAGTCTCTCTTTTTGTAATTTTTGTAATTTGATTTTACATTGGGGATCGGAGAAATTTTGATTGAATCATTACCCTTTCGTTGACTCTTTCTTTATCAGGGAAATAATCCCCCATAAACAGGTATGGAAGCTATAATTGTAAACCACAATCGAATCTATGGAAGCATTGGTTTATACATTTCTATTAGTCTCGACGTTAGGGATAATATTTTTCGCTATCTTTTTTCGAGAACCGCCGAAAATTTCAACGAAGAAATGATTTTTCATTATCTCCGTTGAAGTAATGAGCCTCCCAGAATTCTGGGAGGCTCATTACTTCAACTAGTCCCCGTGTTCCTCGAACGGATCTCTTAGTTGTTGAGAGGGTTGCCCAAAAGCGGTATACAAGGCGTACCCGGTAAAACTTACAAGTAAACCAGATATAAAGATGGCGACTAGAGTTGCTGTTTCCATTCTTATATGAATTCAAGACCGCAATGGATCTCTGATAAGATCCTTTATTTACAGGGGAATGGTATACAAAGTCAACAGATCTCAATAAATACAATCGGATTTATGGCTACACAAACCGTTGAGAGTAGTTCTAGATCTCGTCCAAGACAAACTACGGTAGGGGCTTTATTGAAACCGTTGAATTCGGAATATGGTAAAGTAGCTCCTGGGTGGGGAACTACTCCTTTGATGGGTGTCGCAATGGCTTTATTTGCAGTATTCCTA